TATAATACGACAAGGATATATCTATTCATGTTTGCGAAAACGGCACTCCCATCTTTTTTCTGATATTTCTAACAGACTGGATTAAATCAATGAAAGGAATCAAATCAATCGATTGGTTTTTTTAGACTATACTTAAATGGGTATCTTTAGTTCATAATTCTCTTTAGACTCTAATTCCCCATTTCTATCTATAAGAATTCTAAAAATTTGGATCAAATCGAATAGGATTCCAATATTTCTTTTTTTTCTTGATTCCCGCCAAAAAAATGGAAGTAAAGTAGAGGGCTATATCTTTATTTTTAATGGAACAAGTCTGCTTTTATGTTATTTCGTACTGTACACTTCCTTTTTTTGTGAGATCATTTTATTTTCTCACGAGGGGTAATGAAAAGAGTTATAGAATGGATTGCTACCTATGCCTAGATCGCGGATAAATGGAAATTTTATTGATAAGACCTTTTCAATCGTAGCCAATATCTTATTACGAATAATTCCGACAACTTCAGGAGAAAAGCAGGCATTTACTTATTACAGAGATGGTGCGATTTGATTTTGATTATTATTCTATTTTTTTTTTACTTTATTTACTTTACCGCTCTCAGTCTTAGGAAAAAGACACATGACTCAGAATAGAAAAAAAGACTATTGAAAAAAAAAAAGAAATCTACGCTTGTTGAAGGTGAAGTTTATAGATAAAGCAATTCCTTCTGTCGTGTATCCCCGATTAATGCAACCTCAGATGCTTCAATTGTTGATTTGAGTATTGAGCGAAAGGTTACACCTATGGTCTGTCCCACTACACTAGTACCAATAGGCGGCATAGAGGAAGAAGCACTACACCTAGGAATCAACAACACGAAAACTTTGTTATAAATGATTCCCTTTCCTTATCGGGATCGGAACTAAGACAAATGGTTGGGACAACAAACATCCATCTTGTTCGTACTTTGGATACCCGTATAACCATCGAAGATTGTTGAAGTGACTAATTCCTGGAAATTAAGGAGCGTTGAGAACAAAGAAATTGTTGGAGTTTACATTTCTATCTAGTACCAACACGCTTGATGTTAAGAAAAGATCTTTTGCAAGAGGGTTGGCTAGAGATTTTTTGTAAAAACATTAGCCCCGCTCAGTTCATAATGACAATATTTTGACCTTTTTTTAATTCCATGGATTATTCTCATTATGCACATAAAATAAAGGAGGAGCCGTATGAGGTGAAAATCTCACGTACGGTTTTGGAACGGAGAATTCTTTGAATCGAATGACGACCGTAACGGATGTCGGCTCAATCCGAAGGAAATTTTGCGGAAGCCTTACAGAATTATTATGAAGCTATGCGACTAGAAATTGATCCCTACGATCGAAGTTATATACTCTATAACATAGGCCTTATCCACACAAGTAACGGAGAACATACAAAAGCTTTAGAATATTATTTTCGAGCACTAGAACGAAACCCGTTCTTACCACAAGCTTTTAATAATATGGCTGTGATCTGTCATTACGTGCGACTATCTCCACTATAGAAATAAAAAAAGGAAAGAAAGAGCAAATACGCTAATAAATAAATACGCTAGGAAATAAAATACCCGATACTAGAAAAAAAATAGGCTTTCTACATATTGCATCGTCCAAAAACGATTTTTATCAGCTGTAACAAAAAAAGAAACTTCATAGAAGTCGAAATATGAAGAAATATATATGCCTAGATACTTTATTCTATGGATAAAGGATCTAATTGATAAAGGAAGCACCGTAAAGATCAATTTGTGAGGTTTTGGGCCGATACAATAAATAAGAACTGCTTACTTATGTCATGATATGAGATAAAAATTAGGAATCGACTTATGTAATAGAGCCGATCCCCTAAGTTATTGAGCAGCGGTGTAGCATCAGATCCCAAGGACAGTAAGTCTTTTTTTATGAGGAAAAAGTCTTTTTCAAGGATTCTATATAAATTTCTATATGATATGAAACCGAGATAGTTACCTTGCAGAAAAATCTAATGAACGTCGGTCCCGAAACGCCTATGCTTTATTTTTCTGAAGGTGGGAGAAAGGATAAAACTTATTATTAATTTAATCTAAATTAAAGTTTGAAACTCATGTAATTAACCTCTTTTGGTTAACCCGAGACAAATCGATAGGTCTATGAGAAATCTCATTCAATTGGATATGAGGTAGGGTAAAAAAAATGGGACACCAAAAGAATTGACTGCTGAGCCGTATGAGGTAGGAAACTCTCAAGTACGGTTCTAAGGGAAGGAATTGACCCGCCTATTCCGACCGGGGAGAACAGGCCATTCGACAGGGGGATTCTGAAATAGCGGAGGCTTGGTTCGATCAAGCCGCTGAGTATTGGAAACAGGCTATAGCGCTTACTCCTGGTAATTATATTGAAGCGCAAAATTGGTTAAAGATCACGAGGCGTTTCGAATAAGAACAAGACAAGACCCCTCTGTTTATTTATTATTTTAGGATTATAAATTCTAATTAGA